TCCAGCCCATTTTAGGGGGTGGACGTGCTATTTGTTTACATCCATTAGTTCGTAAAGGATTCAATGCAGACTTTGATGGGGATCAAATGGCTGTTCATGTACCTTTATCTTTGGAAGCGCAAGCGGAGGCTCGTTTACTTATGTTTTCTCATATGAATCTCTTTTCTCCGGCTATTGGAGATCCCATTTCGGTACCAACCCAAGATATGCTTATTGGACTCTATGTATTAACGATCGGGAATCGTCGAGGTATTTGTGCAAATAGGTATAATCCATGGAATCGCATAAACTATCAAAATGAAACAGTTAATGATTATAAGTATAAATATACTACGAAAGAGAAAGAGCCCTATTTTTGTAGTTCCTATGATGTACTTATAGTTTATCAGCAGAAACGAATCAATTTAGATAGTCCTTTGTGGCTTCGGTGGCGACTAGATCAACGTGTCATTGCCTCAAGAGAAGTTCCTGTCGAAGTTCAATATGAATCTTTGGGTACCTATCATGAAATTTATGGGCACTACCTAATAGTAAGACGTATAAAAAAACAAACCCTTTGTATATACACCCGAACCACTGCTGGTCATATTTCTTTTTCTCGAGAAATAGAAGAAGCCATACAGGGGTTTTGTCAGGCCTACTCATACGGTACCTAAGCTAAGGAATTATGTAATACCGCGGGAATTTGGATCTCTCCGGTTCAACTGGAATCATAATTCCTTAATTTCTACATGAATCGAGATCCAGTAAAGGAGGTCTTCGAATCACTGACTCAAACCCATTGGCGAATCCTACTCAGCGGAATAGAGAAGTACTTATGGCAGAATGGGCTGATCTGTTCTTTTACAATAAAGCGATAGATGGGTCTGCCATGAAACGACTTATTAGCAGATTAATAGATCACTTCGGAATGGCATATACATCGCACACCCTGGATCAAGTAAAGACTATGGGTTTCCAGCAAGCCACTGCTACATCCATTTCATTAGGAATTGATGATCTTTTAACAGTACCTTCTAAGGGGTGGCTAGTCCAAGATGCTGAACAACAAAGTTTCATTTTAGAAAAGCACCATCATTATGGGAATGTACACACAGTAGAAAAATTACGCCAATCCATTGAGATATGGTATGCTACAAGTGAATATTTGAGACAAGAAATGCATCCTAATTTTAGGATGACTGATCCTTCTAATTCAGTCCATATAATGTCCTTTTCGGGAGCTAGAGGAAATGCATCTCAGGTACACCAATTAGTAGGTATGAGAGGATTAATGTCGGATCCCCAAGGACAAATGATTGATTTACCGATTCAAAGCAATTTACGCGAAGGACTTTCTTTAACGGAATATATCATTTCCTGCTACGGAGCCCGCAAAGGAGTTGTGGATACTGCTGTACGAACATCAGATGCTGGATACCTCACGCGTAGACTTGTTGAAGTAGTTCAACACATTGTTGTACGTAGAACAGATTGTGGCACTACCCGAGGCATTTCCGTGAGTCCTAGAAATGGGATGACGGAAAGAATTTGGGTCCAAACACTAATTGGTCGTGTATTAGCATACAATATATATATGGGCTCACGTTGCATTGCCGCTCAAAATAAAGATATTGGGGTTGGACTTGTCACTCGATTCATAACCTTTCGAACACAACCAATATATATTCGAACCCCCTTTCTTTGCAGGAGTATATCTTGGATCTGTCGATTATGTTATGGTCAGAGTCCCACTCATGGCGACCTGGTCGAATTAGGAGAAGCAGTAGGTATTATTGCGGGTCAATCAATCGGCGAACCGGGGACTCAACTAACATTAAGAACTTTTCATACCGGTGGAGTATTCACAGGTGGTACTGCAGAACATGTACGAGCTCCTTTTAAGGGAAAAATAAAATTCAATGAGGATTTGGTTCATCCCACACGTACACGTCATGGGCATCCTGCTTTTCTATGTTATATAGACCTGTATGTAACTATTGAGAGTCACGATATTCTACATAATGTGAATATTCCACCCAAAAGTTTTCTTTTAGTTCAAAACGATCAATATGTAGAATCAGAACAAGTGATTGCTGAGATTCGTGCTGGAACATCCACTTTCAATTTTAATAAAGTTAAAGAGAAAGTTCGAAAACATATTTATTCTGACTCAGAGGGAGAAATGCACTGGAGTACCGATGTGTACCATGCACCTGAATATAAATATGGTAATGTTCATCTCTTACCCAAAACAAGTCATTTATGGATATTATCAGGAGCTCTGTGCAGATCCAGTATAGTGCCTTTTTCGCTCCACAAGGATCAAGATCAAATGAATGTTCATTCTGTTGAACGGAGATCTATTTCTGACCTCTCCGTGACTAATGATCAAGTGAGACACAAATTGTTTAGTTCGAATCCTTACGGTAAAAAGAGGGGGGTTCTTGATTATTCAGGACCTGATCGAATCATATCCAACGGTCATTGGAATTTCATATATCCTCCCATTCTCCACGAG